TTCTGGGAGGCAATTCTGATTGGTCAATAAAAATCGATTTCAACGCCATTTTTTTTTTATTTTTTGTTAGTTTAGCCAATTTATCATAAAAGGTAAAAGGGGGTAAAGGAACTATGTGTTGATTGTCCTCTAAACTTAAATTTTCTTCTTTGGTATGTAAAAAGGGAATCAATAAATCAATCAAATTCCGGGAGGCTTCGTGAAGTGCTTCTTTAGGAGTTAAACTTCCATTTGTCCATATTTCGAGAAATAGTATCTCTTTGTTACCATTTTCATAAGAATGAATACTATGATTCGCATTTCGAACAGGCATGAATACAGGATCTATAGGATAACTTCCATCTTGAAAGGTATTTGGCGCTTTTATAAGATATCCACGATTCTTCTCTATTTGTAATCCAATAACCAACTCAATGGGTTCCGTCAAGCTAGCTATATGCTGTGTATTATCGACGATTTCTACATAAGGCGGTAAGATGATATCTTGAGCAGTTACATATCCAGGGCCCTTGACACAAATAGACGCCTCACAAGTTCCATAGAGATTACTTCTCAATACGATTTCTTTCAAATTCATTAAAATTTCATGTACTGATTCTTGAATACCCATTATGGTAGCATATTCGTGTGAGATTTTCTCAGATTTTGCGCGTGTGATACATGTTCCTTCGATTTCTCCAAGCAAAGCTCTTCGCATCGCAATGCCTATTGTGTCTGCTTGACCTTTCATAAGCGGAGACAGAATAAAGCGCCCATACAAAAGACGCTTACTGTCTGCTGCTGATTCAACACACTTCCACTGTAGTGTCCGAGTAGATACTGTTATTTTCTCTCGAACCATAATAATATTATTTGATCTGATCATTGAATCATTTATTTCTCTTGTTTCTCTTGCTCTCTTGTTTCTCTTGCTATTGAAATATCTTCAATTTTGATTTCTACACACGTCTTTTTTTCGGGGGTCTACAGCCATTATGTGGCATAGGGGTTACATCCCGTACGAAAGTTAATAGTATACCACTTCTGCGAATAGCTCGTAATGCTGCGTCTCTTCCAAGACCGGGACCTTTAATCATGACTTCTGCTCGTTGCATACCTTGATCTACTACTGCACGAATAGCATTTGCCGCTGCGGTTTGAGCAGCAAACGGCGTCCCTCTTCTTGTACCTTGGAAGCCACAAGTACCGGCAGAGGACCAAGAAACCACTCGCCCTCGTACATCTGTAACAGTCACAATGGTATTATTGAAACTTGCTTGAATATGAATAACCCCCTTTGGTATTTTACGTATACTCTTACGCGAACTAATACGTCCACGTGAACCCTTTTTCGGTATAGCTTTTGCCATATTTTATCATCTCATAAATTTGAGTCAGAGATATATGGATATATCCATTTCATGTCAAAAAAGATCCCCCTTCTTATTTGTATATTGGGTCTTTAACGAGTCTTATTATCCTTGTCTTTGTTTATGTCTTGGGTTGGAACAAATTACTATAATTCGTCCCCGACGACGGATTAGTCGACATTTTTCACAAATTTTACGAACAGAAGCTCTTATTTTCATATTTGCCACTCCTTACTTTAATTTTGAATCCTTTTCTTGGAAGAAAATAAGTTTATTGTAATTTTCGATTTTGAATCGTATTCCTGCGAAAGAAAAAGAAATAGTGAAGTTGAAAAAACCTAATCTTTCGAATCTTTGTTGCGGAGTCGATAAATTATACGACCTCTGGTTGAATCATAACGACTTACTTCAATTTTGACTCTATCTCCTGGCAATATTCGTATAAAACTACGTCGGATCTTTCCTGAAACATAACCTAGAATCATATCTTCATTATCTAAACGAACCCGGAACATGCCATTGGGAAGCGATTCAGTAATTAAACCTTCATGAATCCATTTTTGTTCTTTCATTCCAGGTCAAACCTCCTTGAAGTATCAACTAGTGGAGGAAGAACCCTATTAGACAACCCACTCCTTCTCTTTTCTTTTTCACAAAAAAGAAGTTTCCTATTCAATTCGGATATTAGAAAAATTACCATATATAACACAAAATTTCTCCGCCTATTCTTTCTAGTCGAGCCTCCCGGTCTGTCATTATACCCCGAGAGGTAGAAAGAATTACAACTCCCATCCCGCCTAAAATTCTAGGAATTCTTTGATAGTTAGAATAGATTCGTAGACCCGGCCGACTGATCCGTTTTAAATTTAAAAGATTTCGATAAGTCCTTTTCCTATTCCTTCTATGTCGTAGGGTTAAAACCAAAAAATCTTTGTTGTTTTCTCGATGTTTTCTCACGTTTTCGATAAAACCCTCTCGTAAAAGTATTTTAACAATACTTTGGCTGATATTAGTAGATGCTACTCGAACCACGCTTTTTCTATACATATCGGCATTTCGTATAGAGGTTATTATGTCAGCAATAGTATCACTACTCATGATTAATTAAAATGATTGGTGCCTCCAAATTTGGATATAATCAACATGTTTTTCTTTTTTTTTTTTTTTTTTTTTTACGTATTTGTTTATGAATATTAATATGAATTTTGAAAGGTATATACGTGAGACAAAATCTACTAAATTAATCTTAATCTATTTCTTTTAAATACCCTACTATAACCTATAACCATATCGTAGTCTCATTTTATAATACCTCGGGAGCTAATGAAACTATTTTAGTAAAATTGAACTGTCTCAATTCTCGGGCAATCGCACCAAAAACGCGAGTTCCTTTTGGATTTCCTTCTTGATCAATCACAACTGCAGCATTGTCATCATATCGTATTATCATACCGTTGTCACGTTTAAGTTCTTTACAAGTACGGACAATTACAGCTCTGACCACTTCTGATCTTTCTAGAGGCATGTTTGGAACTGCGTCTTTGATCACAGCAACAATAACGTCACCAATATGAGCATATCGACGATTGCTAGCTCCTATGATTCGAATACACATCAATTCTCGAGCCCCGCTGTTATCTGCTACATTCAAATGGGTCTGAGGTTGAATCATATCATTTTTTTTTTTTTTTTTTTTTTTCTGTTTTTTACAATACAAAGGTCGAAGAAAAAAAGAAATATTATTTGTTCAAAAAAAGAAACCTGCACCCGCTATTTTTAAGGCCTATTTCTTTTTTATCCCGAAATGATGAATTGAGCTCGTATAGGCATTTTGGACGCTGCTATTGAAATAGCCCTTCGGGCTATATTTTCTGTTACTCCACCCATTTCATAAAGGATTCGACCTGGTTTAACAACAGCTACCCAATATTCGGGAGAGCCTTTACCTGAACCCATACGTGTTTCTGCGGGCCTTACTGTAACTGGTTTATCTGGAAATATACGGACCCATATTTTTCCACCGCGACGTGCATTTCGTGTCATTGCTCGTCGACCTGCTTCTATTTGTCTAGATGTGATCCAAGCGGGTTCAAGTGCCTGAAGAGCGTATTTACCAAAACAAATAGTATTACCTCGATAAGATATTCCCTTCATTCTTCCTCTATGTTGTTTACGGAATCTGGTTCTTTTGGGGTTATAGTTGATGGTTTGTTTTGAATTCCATCTCTACTACAGAACCGGACGTGAGAGTTTCTTCTCATCCAGCTCCTCGCGAATAAAATCAATTCAAATTAAAGATTTTGAATTCAATTCAGATAGAATATAATTTGAATTAAGATATACATGTATTTAATAAGTAATATACTGAATCATTGATTTCATTTAATCTAGATCAAATCTATTATTCATTTGTGTATCTTGTTTGTATAGATAACTAAATCTAAATATATTAAATAACTCTTTTTTCTTATATTTATATCTTTTAGAATGTTAAAACAAATCTTTCTTTTGTTTTACTCTTTATCGTATTGGGTTGACCCAATTTTAGCAATCCAAGAAAATAAAGTTTTCGCGGGCGAATATTTACTCTTTCAATTTCTATTTCAGTTCTATCATTAGTTCATAACTTTTCCGAATAGATGAATTGGTCTCTGGCCGGTTCCGCCATCCCGATCAATGAATCATTCGAATTCATTTTCACTAAAATCTTTTGAATTCATAGGTTCCATCGTTCCCATCGCTTCTTACTTAATGGTTAGGTCTGAATTTTACAACGGAGCTATTAGTTCTTGAGTCAATATTCTTAGTCTTTATTGGCTCGAAGCTCTTTATTTTTTGTTCGACGAGCAGATCCATTTAATGATGAATCCGTATTGGTGCTTTATTACGCAGATTTTTTCTGAGATGACTCATAGACCTTACATATTGGAATTATATATCATCAATATCCTTTTTCTTTCTTTCTCTCATCTTTCCAATTATCCATACCCTTTCTTTTTTATTTCGATTGACAACTTAGAAGCATATTTTTTAATAAAAAAGATTTCAGTTGCTACAACAATATGAACAATATATCATATCTTGACTGGTTCTTTGGATCCAGATAATACGAAGTGATGAGTTGGTTATTACTTCTATAGTTATTTGTTTATATTTTTATACTATGGGGCTTTTTTTTATACTAACCCTCAAAAAACCAACGAGTCACACACTAAGCATAGCAATTTTATAAAAAGATGAATTAAATTTTTATTAAACCCTATAGAATTATAATAGAATTATTATTGTTCATTTTTTTTTATTGAACAGAAAAGAAAAAGAAGAAACTAATTTATCATTTTTTGTTACATCGCTGGATAGAATGCAAAGGGAAATAAAGGTTTATTATTCCCCTTCTATAAAGATCCAAATTTTGATGCCTAATACCCCATAGATTGTTCGAACTGTATAGGAACAATAATCAATTTTAGCGCGAATGGTTTGTAGTGGAACCCTACCCTCTCTGATCCATTCAACACGCGCAATTTCTTTTCCGTCAATACGTCCTGCAATTTGCACTTGAATTCCTTTTGTATCTGCTTGTTCAGTTAATTCTATAGCCTTTTTCATTGCTTTGCGAAAAGAAACTCTATTTTTTAATTGTCCGGCTAT